TCATATTCCCCAAAAAGTGGATCCCGCTCTAATAGCTCCAAATAAATTCAATACATGCATTAAGATACGAAGGCTTCTTCTTCCACAACAACGAAAGCACTTTTTCATTCTTTCATATACTAGAGGATTTCACTTGGAAAAGAAGATGTTCCATACTAACGGATTCGGGTCCATAACCATGGGTTCCAATGCGCGAGATCTTGTAGCACTTATCAATGAGGCCCTATCAATTAGTATTACACAGAAGAAATCCATTATAGAAACTAATACAATTAGATCAGCTCTTCATAGAAAAACTTGGGATTTTCGATCCCAGATAAGATCGGTTCAGGATCATGGGATCCTTTTCTATCAGATAGGAAGGGCTGTTACACAAAATGTACTTCTAAGTAATTGCCCCATAGATCCTATATCTATCTATATGAAGAAGAAATCATGTAAGGGAGGGGATTCTTATTTGTACAAATGGTACTTCGAACTTGGAACGAGCATGAAGAAATTAACGATACTTCTTTATCTTTTGAGTTGTTCTGCCGGATCGGTCGCTCAAGATCTTTGGTCTTCATCCAGACACGATGAAAAAAATTGGATCACTTCTTATGGATTCGTCGAGAACGATTCTGATCTAGTTCATGGCCTATTACTATTATTACTATTAGAAGTAGAAGGCGCTCTGGCTCTGGCGGGATCCTCACGGACAGAAAAATCTTGCAGTCAGTTTGATAATAATCGAGTGACATTACTTCTTCGGTCCGAACCAAGGAATCAGTTAGATATGATGCAAAATGGATCTTGTTCTATCGTTGATCAGAGATTTCTATATGAAAAATACGAATCGGAGTTTGAAGAAGGGGAAGGGGCCCTCGATCCGCAACAGATAGAGGAGGATTTATTCAATCACATAGTTTGGGCTCCTAGAATATGGCGATTTGATTGTATCGAAAGGCCCACTGAATTGGGATTTCCCTATTGGACTCGGTCATTTCGGGGCAAATGGATCATTTATCATAAAGAGGATGAGCTTAAAGAGAATGATTCGGAGTTCTTGCAGAGTGGAACCATGCAGTACCAGACACGAGATAGATCTTCCAAAGAACAAGGCTTTTTTCGAACAAGCCAATTCATTTGGGACCCTGCGGATCCATCCTTTTCCCTATTCAAAGATCAGCCCTCTGTCTCTGTGTTTTCACGTCGAGAATTCTTTGCAGATGAAGATATGTCAAAGGGGCTCATTGCTTCCCAAACAAATCCTCCTACATCTATATATAAACGCTGGTTCATCAAGAATACGCAAGAAAAGCACTTCGAATTGTTGATTCATCGCCAGAGATGGTTTAGAACCAATAGTTCATTATCTAATGGATCTTTCCGTTCTAATACTCTATCCGAGAGTTATCAGTATTTATCAAATCTGTTCCTATCTAACGGAACGCTATTGGATCAAATGACAAAGACATTGTTGAGAAAGAGATGGCTTTTCCCGGATGAAATGAAACATTTGATTCATGTAACAGGAGAAAGATTCCCCATTCCTTAGCCGTAAAGATATGTGCCCATGAAAAGGGGATTAAGTGGAACAGAATTGGCCGGATGGTAGAGTCGTGGAAACACTTGTTTCTTCCATCTTTTTGGCCTTAGCTCCATGGAATAATATGCTACTGCTGAAACATGGAAGAATTGAAATCTTAGATCACTATGTGTGGATGATATGAACTGCCTAAACAAGAATTCTTGAACGGCGAAAGAGCCTATTACTCGCTACATCAAACAATTTATACTAATGAAACCATGTCAATCCATCGGAAAATACGCATGTCCGCTGAAATGGTTGTTGCTACCTGCTCCAATAACGAATCATTGGTTTCATTGAATAACTAAAGAAGATAGATAGACCTTTCTCTTCGTCTCAGGTCGATGGATCTCCTCAATTGGAAGATCTCCCTTATGGATAATACACATTCCAGTTGGCCGAGCCTAATTCTAATTGCTTTGTTCCGAAGCAAAGATATCCACGTAGGCGGGTTCGTCCTATTCAGATATTCACGACCAAGAGTCCTCTTTCGGATAGGCTGGAATGCCAACAGACGTCTGTCTATTCTCTAATTCACCCGACCCCATTTTAAGAACGTCCAGTGCCAAAGTCACTGAATGGGTAAGTCGCCAATCCCTAATGTAATGTACTTTCTTTGCTGGGTTACGGGTACTGGTGGGTATTTTACCAGAGGTTTCTATCAATCTACCTTGTGCGATTCCTGTTGAATCCTATACTCGGGGGGTGCGCGCAGGGTGGACGATTTCCAAATGGACTCCTATAGAGAAGATCACCAAGATTTCGTGATCCGCTGCCGATTCCAACAGCTCGGACTCGGATCGTGAGGATCGCCGGAATACTTCGTATCAACAGATAAGATACTCGTCAATATTGATTAGATCCGAAATCTGTTATGAAATTGCTCATGAAATGAGCATTCTCAATATTATGCCTTGAAGAGGACTCGAA